TCCATCTATTACACTAGATAGATATCATAGTCAGGGAATACGACTCACTTTCAAGATGCCTTGATGGTGAAATGGTAGACACGCGAGACTCAAAATCTCGTGCTAAAAAGCGTGGAGGTTCGAGTCCTCTTCAAGGCATAATATTGAGAATGCTCATTGAATGAGCATTCTCAACAATATTCAGAGATCTCGGATTGAATCCATATTGAATTGATAGACCGAGTTTCCGTTGATACGAAGTATTCCGGCGATCCCCACGACCCGAGTCCGAGCTGTTGGAATTGGACTAAGTTCGGCAGCGGAGCACGAAATCTTGGAGATCTTCTCTATCTAATGAATGAGGAGTTCGCTTTGAAATCGTCCGCCCTGCACCCACCCTCCGAGTAGATGCTTCAACAGAAATCACACAGGGGTAGATTGATACAATAAAAACCTCTGGGAAAATGCCCGCCCGTAACCTAGAAAGTACACCGTTTGAGGGATTGGATTGGCGCCTTACCCAGTCAGTGACTTTGGCGCTGGACGTTCCCCCAAAAAATGGGTACTCTTGAGTCAGGTGAATTCGATAATATCCAGCCTTCCTTCCCCTTTCGGGGCCTATCCGAAAGAGAATCCAGTACCTCTTGGTCGTGAATATCTGAATCGGACGAATCGGCCCCGTGAATATCTTGCCTTCGGAACAAAACAATGCGAATTAGGCTCGGTCAACTGGAATGTTTCTTAGCCATATAGGAGATCTTCCAATTGATAAGATCCATCAACCGGAGCCGAAGAGAAAGGTCTATCTATTTTCTTTAGTTATTCCGTGCATTTTTGAGTTATTCAGTGAAACCAATGATTCGGTATTGGAGCAGATAGCAACAACCCTTTCATCGGACATGCATATTTTTGATTTTCCAATGGATTTCCATGTTTCAGTAATGGAAATTTTTTGCTGTAATGGAGTGAGTCTGAGTAATAGTAATAGGCTCCGGTTGTTCACCGTTCCAGAATTCTTGTTTAGGCAGTTCATACCATCTATACAGACATCGTGTTTTGATCTAAGATTTCAATTCTTCCATGTTTCCGCAGTAGCAGTTCCATGTAGCTAAGGCCAAAAATAGGAAAGAAACAAGTATTTCCACGACTCTACCAACCGGTCAATTTTGTTCCACTTAATCCCCCTTTCCTGGCCACATATCGTTCCGACTAAGGAATGGGAAATTTTTCTCCGGTTAAATGAATCAAATGGTTCATCTCATCCGGGAAAAGCCATCTCTTTCTCAACAATGTCTTTGTCATTTGATCCACTAGCGTTCCGTTAGATAGGAACAGATTTGATAAATACTGATAACTCTCGGATAGAGTATTAGAACGGAAAGACCCATTAGATAATGAACTATTCGTTCTCTGACATCTCTGGCGATGAATCAACAATTCGAAGTTATTTTCTTGCGTATTCTTGATGAACCAGCTTTCAGACAGCGATTTAGGAGGACTTGTTAGGAAAGTAAGAAGCCCCTTTGCCATCTCTTGATCTGCAAAGAATTCTCGACGTGAAAACACGGGCGCATCGAAAAAGAATGGATTCGCAGGGTCCCAAAGAAATTGGCTTATTTGAAATTGAAAAAAGACTTGGTCTTTGGAAAATCGATCTCGTGTCTGGTACCGCATGGTTCCACTCTGCAAGAACTCCGAATCATTCTCTTCCGAAGCATTCTCTTGATGAGAAATGATCCGCGTGCCCCAAAATGACCTGGCCCAATAGGGAAATCCCAATTCATTGGGACTTTCGATCCAACCAAATCGATCGGGGTACCATATTCTAGGAGCCCAAACTATGTCATCGAAGAAATCCTCCTCTATCTGTTCCGGGTCGAGATCTCCTTCTCTAAATGCAACCCCTTCTTCTAATTCAAACTCCGATTCGTCTTTTTCATAGAGAAATTTCGGATCAACGCTAGAACAAAATCCATTGTGCATCATATCTAAGGGATTCCTTCGTTCGGACCGAAGAAGCAATGTCACTCGATCATTATCAAACTGACTGCCAGCTTTTTCGGTCCGAGAGGGTAGAGTGCCCTCTCCTTCAAAGACTTCTAATAGGCCACGAACTAGAGCAGAATCAGTCTCAACCAAATACAAATAAGAAGTGATCCCATTTTTTTCATCGGGTCCGGGTAGAGACCAAAGATCATGAGCGACCGATCCGGCAGAACAACTCAAAAGATAAAGAAGTATCGTTAATCTTTTCATGCTCGTTGCAAGCTCGAAGTACCAGGTGTACAAATCAGAACCCCCTTCCTTAGGGAATCTCTTCTTCAGATAGATAGATATAGGATCTATGGAGCCATTACTTAGAAGTACATTTTGTGCAACAGCCCTTCCTATCTGATAGAAAAGGATCCCATGATCCTGAACCGGTCTTACCTTCGCTCGCAAATTCCAAGTTTGTCTATGAAGAGCGGATCGAATTGTATGAGTGTCTATAATGGATTTCTTCTGTGCAATACTAATGGATAGGGCCTCATTGGTAAGTGCTACAAGATCTCGTACACTGGAACCCATGGTTATGGACCCGAATCCATTAGGATGGGACAGTTTCTTTTCCAAGTGAAATCCCCTAGTATAGGAAAGAGTGAAAAAGTGCTTTCGTTGTTGTGGAATAAGAAGCCTTCGTAGCTTAAGGCATGTATTTAATTTATTCGGAGCTATTAGAGCGGGATCTACTTTTTTTGGAATATGAGTCGAAGCAATAACAAGGATATTGCTAGTGGAGCATCTTTCACAATCCCTGGAGAGAGAGTTCACTAATAGACCGAGGGATAAGTCAGTCGACGCACGCACAGACAGATCATGAATGTTTGGAATCCATAATATGCAAGGGGACATTGCTTTTGCGACTTCGAATGGAAGGAGGATACTAAATCGCTCTAGTAGTCGTTCATCCTTATCCTTATCCAGAGTTAGCTCATCATTTAGCAGCTCTATATCATCTATATCAAGGTCATCATCGCTATCGCTATCGTCACTCTCATCAATAGCAATAGCGTCACTCTCATCAATATCAATAGCGTAACTATCATCACTATCACTAGAATCATCAAAAAAATCCTCAACGTCACTATCACTATCATAAGGATCGATCTGATAAAAAAGGTCATCCAGGAACTTGTTCGGAACTACCGTAATGAAAGGAACAGAGGAGTTTGTCGCGAGGGATTTGACCAAATAGGATCGTCCAGTTCCTATCGAACCTATCACTAAAATACCCCTAGAGGGGGATAGGGCTAAGCGGAGCGAAAAGGGTTGTCTATGAAATCGTAAATTAGCCCCACACGAATAAGTGATTGTCTGAAAATGAGCAAGGAATATCCGTCTTTCGGCTAAACAGGATCTATTGAACTCATAATTCATTAGATCCTTTTGATGAATGTCAACGACGTATCGTAAATAAATTGATCCCAGTTGTTCAACCATTTGATAACTAGAGTCATTCTTTGATAAACCATCACTATGAGTCAGACTCAATAGCATTTGATCCATCCTTTTTTCTGTCGTTAAGGTGCAGAACTGAACCAAGAATTCTCTTTCTTCATCCTCAATCAACTCACTGTTCGTGACCCAGGATTCTATTTGATCATCAATCCACTCAACGTTCACGTTTTTTCTTAGTAATGAATAGATCTCTTTACTTGTACGACTTAGATGTCTCGTATTTCTCAAAAAAGTGATTCGATTGAAGGGATTTGGTATGATCCTTAGGAAATCCATGATACCAACGAGATTGCTATTCCAAAATTTCTTCTTAGAACCTATGGATTTGAACCCATAAGTGGGACCGCCACCGAATAGCATGTTAAAAGCAGAACCCCATATTGCTTCTAGAAAATAGACGAATTGTTCCAGAGCAACTAGAAAAAGATTCTTTAACCAGAAAGAATTTTGCTCAGATATAGGATACCTATCCAGAAGTTGTCGCAACTCAATCATGTATGATGGAATCATCAAAGATTTGATCTTTTTGAAATCCGTCTGTAACTCACTAGAGGCTCGGGAAACAAAGAGAAGATGTGTATTCACGAGATATACAGCAACAAGAAGAACGAAAAGGATGAAGAACTCCCGAGCATTTGATGATCTCAGCCATAAGGGTGACTCATTATTTCGATGAATTATTTCTGCGGACCGAAGACGAATCTGTAAACAATGACTCCAAATCTCACTGAGATTCCATTTTGAAAGAATCGCCCACAATTTTGTCTGAAGAATCCACCATGATGTCTCCAGAATATCCTGAAAAAAAGATAGGTGACTGCACAATAGGTTTGAAAAAGGATCTAAAAGGGCGAATTTGAGATATTTGAACCCTGTCAAAGTAAAGAACCACGGTATATATGGTTGGAACAGATGCCATTTTGAGAGATTTGAAAAAGCACGCTCTCGTTGAAGGGTTCTATCCATCTCCCGTTTCTTAACCCTAAAACTCCGTTTTTTCCTCTTTTTGGATTTCTCAGCCCAGGAAGTGTGAATCAAACCCATGTTTGAATTGAAATTGAGATACTGCTTCCCTTCGGAATCAGATAGATTCATATCTGAAAGAGGTGGACAATCCGTTCTTTCAAAATGGACTATTTGTCCCTCTGTTAGAGGTGTTCCAGAAATGTCTGCGATCGAATAAATAGCTCTACCAACGAATGGATCGGATCGAATTGGACAATGGAAAGATTTGTACAAGTTAGACGTTTCGTCACCACTTTGTGGCAAATCCTTAGGTATGAATATCTTAGATCCCTGTGACTCGATTGGTGAAATTGTATCTCGCTCCAAAAAAACATGTTTTTTTTTATCGACGCACAAAGAAAATCTTTTGTTGCGAATGAACAAGATAGTGAGGAATTGTCCATACGTAAGATCCGAATTCTTGAAAAGGGCCTTTTCCACAGAAAAAGGGAATTTTTTGTTACAATAGAACCAGAAGTGATGTGGATTATTCAAGAATCGAAGTCGATTGGCTTTAGAAAAAGAAGATATCAAGGAACTTCGATGAAATGGTTTCACGGGATTCAGCCAATTGTCTCGATCGTGGGATATCATTGAGAAATAGGAATCCGTGTTATCCAAATTGTTCCTGCAATTCTTTCGAGTAGGGAATGAGTCAATCATCCATTTTGTCTTATTGAACAAAAAGGGTGATATTGTGCCTCCTGAGAATTTTGATTTTTTGGAAGGATCATGATCATCCAAGCAGAGTTGATCATTCGGCCCTTTCAATTCATAGATAGAGATGGGGATCTCAGACCCAGGAATAGGGGGACTTCCGATACTCAAAAAGAAAAAAGGAAGTGACTTTGACCAAAAAGACAAAAAGAGAAGTGACTTCGACAAAAAGAAGAGAAGTGACTTCGACCAAAAGGGAAGTGAATTCGACAAAAATAAAGATGCCTTTGACAAAAGGAAACGAGGTGACTTCGTCAAAAAGGGATGTGACTTCGACAGTTTGACCATAAACTCGGCCCAATCAATCCAATATTGAGTCGGATTCATACGGAATCGATTCAGATGACTACAGAATAGATTCAGATGACTACAGAATCGATTCAGATGAATACGGAATCCATTCAGATGAATACGGAATCGATTCAGATGAATACGGAATCGATTCAGATGAATACGGAATCGATTCAGAGGAATCCAGAATCGATCTCGATTCAGAGAAATACGGACTCGATTCAGAGAAATACGGAATCGATTCAGATGAATACGGAATCGATTCAGATGAATACGAAATCGAGATCGATGAATACGGAATCGATTCAGATGAATACGGAATCGATAGCGAGATCGATGAATCCGTAAGCGATCTAGATGATGATGATATCGATCGAACACTACTTGAAATTGAAAACGCCTCTTCGCCTCAGAAAAAGAAAAAAATACCCTTTTATAGACCCGATCCGGCTTGGTGATTGATAGAATGAGTCGATCCGCTATTTTTAAAAATCTCTCTTCTGATTCAAAATCGTGGTGTAACGTGTACCCCACCCTGCTCCGGTCATGGAATAGATGAAAGAAATCCAAAAATGGATTTTGGGTCAAGAATGAAATCTTATTGGAATTGTCCAGATCCGGTTCATCCCTCGGAACCATTTCACACCCCGGATCTGATGAAAGAGGATGAATTGAGATGGTCTTTTGTAAATACGGAATGATCTTGAATAGATCCACTATTTCTTTCTTTTCCGATCGCCTGGAAGAGACAAAAGAAACCTCGTGTTGTTTCTTCAACAATTTAGGATCGTACCTCTCAGTAAGATTCGAACCCAGATGAAGTTCGGACCATCGGTCAGAGAAAAAAGAACGAATTGATCTTGTAGGATTCCCAAGAAATTCTTGGATTTCTTCCGGAAGCAGATGACGAATCATCTGCTTCTCACGTTCCGCGAATAGCCGCGACATTGAAGAATCTCCAGAAAGACTTTTCGGGAATCGGTCTGATTCTAGCTCGGTTCGTTCCGTTTGAAGAACGGAAGGATCCCAATCCAAAAGAATCGATCTTTCTTTGAGTTGTTGAATCTCTCTTTGATTAATCAATGTGTGAGATTCCGAATCCTCATTACTAATGGAATCGAAAGCATCTCTGGATTGATCAGAAGATCCTTTCAATTGGCTAGAATCCGTTACTTGAACGAAACTAGATCTTGTGAAATCAGAGTGAATATTTGACGATACATTCCCTACCTTGCGAAAAAACCGATCCTTGTTTCCCAACCACCCATTGTCTAACCAAATCCAATTCTCTCTCGATACCTTCCTCAAAAAATACGATCCCTGTTGTTTGAAGAAACCCTCCCCTTCCATTGGTCTTTTTTCACGAAAAGCAGGCATGAGATAACAAATCCAGTGTTTCACTAAGATTTCGAATAGCTGTCCCGAATTCAAGTTGATTCTGTTTCCCTTCTTCCTCGGAGAAAAGCCATCCAACCAGTCCCAATCGTGGTCTCTGCCGATCGGATCATCCGTCGTATAGGATACAAAAAGAAACTCCAGATATTGGATATCTTTCTCTTTGAATGAGATCTCAATTCCAGCTACGGTGTCTTTCGATATCTTCCAACTAGAATCCCTCTTTTTTCCGATCCCGTTCCTCCACCACCGAGAACCCCAGTTCGATTCAGGCATGATCCACTTTTGAGTTATTGGGAGAACCCAAGGCCTCCCTTTCGGATCCATGAAACAACTCTCAGAGATCTTTTTCCCTTTTGGAAGAGACAGAAGCGAAACAACCAACTTATGGGAAGACCGAAACAATGTCTCATTTCTGGGTCCAATGGAATTCATAGGTAGAGGAAGAAGCCCCCTCAAATAGAGATTTTTTCTTTCGACCATAGTTTGATGGTGCATACGAGATATAAGGACCGCTCCTAGAATCAGTACTAAACCCTTAACCAGTACTGTAACTTTGCTCGTGAAAGATCGGTTGCTTGTTGAACCCGAAAGGAGGATACTCCAAATTAGGGG